AAGGGTGAACGGTGATTGGATTGAGGATAAAATAGAATCCTGGGTCGCGAGCAGTGATTCGATTGATGAAGAAGAAAGAGAATTATTGGTTCAGTTCTCCACTTTAACGACAGAAAAAAGGAGTGATAAAATTCTATTGAGTCTGACTCATAGTGATCATTTATTAAAGAACGACTCTGGTTATCAAATGATTGAACAACCAGGAGCAATTTACTTACGATACTTAGTTGACATTCATAAAAAGTATCTAATGAATTATGAGTTCAATACATCTTGTTTAGCAGAAAGACGGGTATTCCTTGCTCATTATCAGACAATCACTTATTCACAAACCTCGTGTGGGGCTAATAGGTTTCATTTCCCATCTCATGGAAAACCCTTTTCGCTCCGCTTAGCCTTATCCCTCTCTAGGGGTATTTTAGTGATAGGTTCTATAGGAACTGGGCTATCCTATTTGGTCAAATACCTAGCGACAAACTCCTATGCTCCTTTTATTACCGTATTTTTGAACAAGTTCCTAGATAACAAGCTTAAAGGTTTTCTTATTGATGCTAGTGACGATATCGATCGTGACCTTGATACGGAACTGGAGCTGCTAACTATGATGAATGCGCTAACTATGGATATGATGCCGGAAATCGACCCATTTTCTATCACCCTTCAAGTCGAATTAGCAAAAGCAATGTCTCCTTGCATAATATCGATTTCAAACATTCATGATCTGGATGTGAATGAGTCGAATTACTTATCCCTCGGCCTATTAGTGAACTATCTCTACAGGGATTGTGAAAGATGGTCCACTAGAAATATTCTTGTTATTGCTTCGACTCATATTCCTCAAAAAGTGGATTCCGCTCTACTAGCTCCGAATAATTTAAATACATGTATTAAGATACGAAGGCTTCTTATTCCACAACAACGAAAGCACTTTTTCACTCTTTCATATACTAGGGGATTTCGCTTGGAAAAGAAAATGTTCCATACTAATGGATTCGGGTCCATAACCATGGGTTCCAATGTACGAGATCTTGTAGCACTTACTAATGAGGCCCTATCGATTAGTATTACACAGAAGAAATCAATTATATACACTAATACAATGAGATCCGCTCTTCATAGACAAACTTGGGATTTGCGATCCCAGGTAAGATCGGTTCAGGATCATGGGATCTTTTTCTATCAGATAGGAAGGGCTGTTGCACAAAATGTACTTCTAAGTAATTGCCCTATAGATCCTATATCTATCTATATGAAGAAGAAATCATGTAACGAAGGGTATTCTTCTTTGTACAAAGGGTACTTCGAACTTGGAACGAGCATGAAGAAATTAACGATACTTCTTTATCTTTTGAGTTGTTCTGCCGGATTGGTCGCTCAAGATCTTTGGTCTCTACCCGGACCCGATGAAAAAAATGGGATCACTTCTTATGGACTCGTTGAGAATGATTCTGATCTAGTTCATGGTCTATTAAAAGTAGAAGGCGCTCTGGTGGGATCCCCACGGACAGAAAAAGATTGCAGTCAGTTTGATAATGATCGAGTGACATTGTTTCTTCGGCCCGAACTAAGGAATCCCTTAGATATGATGCAAAATGGATCTTGTTCTATCCTTGATCATAGATTTCTCTATGAAAAATACGAATCGGAATTGGAAAAAAGGGGGGGAGCCCTCGATCCGCAACAGATAGAGGAGGATTTATTCAATCCCATAGTTTGGGCTCCTAGAATATGGAACCCCCGGAGCTTTCTATTTGATTGTATCGAAAGGCCCAATGAATTGGGATTTCCTTATTGGGCCGGGTCATTGCGGGGCAAGCGGATCCTTTATGATGAAGAGGATGAGCTTCAAGAGAATGATTCGGAGTTCTTGCAGAGTGGAACCATGCAGTATCAGACACGAGATAGATCTTCCAAAGAACAGGGCTTTTTGCGAATAAGCCAATTCATTTGGGACCCTGCAGATCCACTCTTTTTCCTATCCAAAGATCAGCCCTTTGTATCTGTGTTTTCACATCGAGAATTCTTTGCAGATGAAGAGATGTCAAAGGGGCTTCTTACTTCTCAAAAGGATACTCCTATATCTATATATAAACGCTGGTTTATCAAGAATACGCAAGAAAAGCACTTTGAATTGTTGATTAATCGCCAGAGATGGCTTAGAACCAATAGTTCATTATCGAATGGATCTTTCCGTTCTAATACTCTATCTGAGAGTTATCAGTATTTATCAAATATGTTCCTATCTAATGGAACACTATTGGATCAAATGACAAAGACATTGTTGAGAAAAAGGTGGCTTTTCCCGGATGAAATGAAATTTGGATTCATGTAAGAGGAGAAAGATTTCCCATTCCTTAGCCGGAAAGATATGTGGCCATGAAAGGGGGATTAAGTGGAACAGAATTGACTGGGTGGTAGAGGCGTGGAAACACTTGTTTTTCCATATTTAGGACCTTAGCTCCATGGAACACTATGCTACTGCTGAAACATGGAAGAATTG